CTCGGTACCGCTAAATAATCTTAACATTAAATTAATTTAATGTTAAGATTATTTTAGCATCCAGCTATTAATGAAACAATTATGATCCTTAATTTTAGTTAGATAAATATATTATCTCCTACAATTTGAATTTTTTATAATTTTATTTGAAACAAGTATTTTGAAATAAATAAATACAAATATAAATATATTGAAGGAAAATAAGATATGAAATCAAATTTCATTTACAACATAGCACAACTTTCTGTTGGAACACATTTTTATTGGAATATAAATAATTATCAAATACACGGTCAAGTATTGCTAACATCTTGGTTTGTTATTTCATTAATACTATTATTAACCTTTTTATCGAATAATAATTTAAAATGCATACCTTTGTCCAATAGTACACAAAATATAACAGAATATATAACTGAGTTCATTGTTGACCTTTCAAAAACTCAAATAGGAATTCACGACTATTCTTCTTGGATTTCTTTTTTAGGAACAATTTTTCTATTTATATTTATCTCGAATTGGTCAGGTGCACTTATTCCTTGGAAAATAATAGAATTACCAAGTGGAGAATTAGCAGCACCTACGAATGATATTAATACTACAGTTGCATTAGCACTATTAACTTCATTTTCATATTTTTATGCGGGAATAAAAAAGAAAGGTTTCTCTTATTTTAAAAGATATATTCAACCAGCTGCTTTTTTATTACCTATTAATGTTTTAGAAGATTTTACCAAACCATTATCATTAAGTTTTCGATTATTTGGAAATATTTTAGCAGATGAATTAGTTGTCGCTGTTCTTTTATCTTTAGTCCCGCTGTTTATTCCAGTCCCTTTAATGTTACTAGGATTATTTACAAGTGCTATTCAAGCTTTAGTGTTTTCAACACTAGCAGGTGCTTATATAGGTGAATCTGTGGAAGAGCATCATTAATCATTCTTTTTTTAATTCATGAAAATTATAAAGTTACGTTTATTTGAAATAAAAAAAAATCGAACTAAAAAGGGTGTTAGAAAAATAAAGTTAAAATTTTTTTATATAGATATGAATTTTTGAAGGAAAATATTATTTATGAATCCATTAGTTGCTGCTGCTTCAGTTGTTGCTGCTAGTTTAGCTGTTGGTCTTGCAGCTATTGGTCCTGGAGTAGGACAGGGAACAGCTGCTGGTTATGCCGTTGAAGGTATTGCTCGTCAACCAGAAGCTGAAGGGAAGATTAGAGGAGCGTTACTTTTAAGTTTTGCTTTTATGGAATCCTTAACTATTTACGGATTGGTTGTAGCATTAGCTTTATTATTTGCAAATCCTTTTGCGTCATAAAAAAATTTATAAGATTAAATTGAGCCAGTTACATATTATGGTAACTTTAAAGAAAATAAAATTTATAATTAAATAAACATATGAATGATATACTTTTTTATGATGGTTTTCAAGATTTATTTGAATTAAATTTAGATCTTTTTGATACAAATATAATTAATTTATCTATAGTCCTATTCGTTGTAATTAAATTTTTAGGTAATTTTATTTCCACAACGTTAGAATTAAGAAGAAAATTGATAATTGATAATTTACAGAATTCAAATAAAAAAATACTTTTGGTAAAGGAAGAATTAAAAAAAGCAAACAAAAAATTAGAAGATACTAAACAATCGCTAATTGAAACTTATGACTTCCGATTTCAAACTTTTCAAAAGCGAAAATTACTGTTTTTGGAACAAGTTGAGAATTATTTAATTCAAAGTGATTTTATTAAACAAAATATTCTTACTAGTCAAACTAAAAAAGTTTTAGCCAATATTTATAACAAACTAGTTATATCGATTTTTAACAAGTTATATAATAATATTACTTTATCTTTTTGTAATTCTTCAAATTTTTCAAAAAAACGAAAATTATTAACAAATCATTATTTAAAGCGTTTGTCAGGAAGGAACTAATTCTCCCTTTACCTTTATAAACTTTATTGTTTTTTTAAGAAGGAATTTTCCTATTTAGTAATACTTTATTTATCATTAAAAAACAAAGAGAAGGATTTTAGTTATGTTGAATATTGCTACAGATGAAATTTGCTCATTAATTCGTTTTAGAATTCAAAATTACAATCCAGAATTAAAATTAAGCAATGTTGGAGTTGTTTTTAAAGTTGGGGATGGTATTGTTCGTGTTTTTGGATTACAAGGCGCTATGGCTGGAGAACTACTTTTATTTGAAGAAGGGAGTGTTGGAATTGCATTTAATTTAGAAAAGAATAATATTGGTGTGGTTTTATTAGGTGATTGCTCTTTAATTCAAGAAGGAATGATTGTAAAAGGCACTGGAAAAATTGGAGAAATACCTGTAGGTGAAAAATTTTTAGGCCGTATTGTTGATTCTTTAGCGAATCCAGTTGATGGAAAAGGGGAAATTATATCTTCTCAAACACGATTAATTGAACCACCAGCTCCTGGAATTGTTGATAGAAGATCTGTTTATGAACCATTACAAACAGGTATTATTGCTATAGATGCCATGATACCTATTGGCCGTGGGCAACGAGAATTAATTATTGGCGACAGGCAGACTGGAAAAACGGCTGTTGCTATTGATACTATATTAAATCAAAAAGGAAAAAATGTGAGATGTGTTTATGTTGCAATTGGACAAAAATCATCATCTGTAGCACAAGTAGTTACTGCTTTACAGGAAAGAAATGCTTTAGAATATACAGTAATTGTCAGCGCACCTGCAGATACTACAGCTACAATGCAATATATTGCTCCTTATAGTGGAACAGCTCTTGCTGAATATTTTATGTATAATAGTGAGCATGCTCTAGTTGTTTATGATGATTTATCTAAACAAGCTCAAGCTTATCGTGAGATGTCTTTACTACTACGACGTCCACCAGGTCGTGAGGCATATCCTGGTGATGTTTTTTATTTACATTCTCGTTTGTTAGAAAGAGCTGCAAAGTTAAGTGATAATTTAGGTGGGGGTAGTTTAACAGCTCTTCCAATTGTTGAAACTCAAGAAGGAGATGTTTCAGCTTATATTCCAACAAATGTTATCAGTATTACAGATGGACAAATATTTTTATCTGCGGATATTTTTAATGCGGGGTTTAGACCAGCAATTAATGTTGGGATATCTGTTTCTCGTGTTGGGTCTGCAGCGCAGCCAAAAGCTATGAAACGTGTTGCTGGAAAATTAAAACTTGAATTGGCTCAATTTGCTGAATTAGAAGCCTTTTCGCAATTTGCATCTGATCTTGATCAAGCAACTCAAAATCAATTAGCTCGAGGAAAACGATTACGTGAAATTTTAAAGCAACCACAATATTCTCCATTATCCTTAGACAATCAAGTTGGGATAATTTTTGCTGGTACCAATGGTTATTTAGATAAAATTGATATGGAAAATATTTCTAACTATTTAACTACTTTAAAATCCTTATTGCAAGATGCTCATTCAAAATTTGGTGATATAATATTATCAAAAAATGATTTTACGAAAAATGAGGAAAGTATTTTACGAGAGATTCTTGAAAATAGTGTGATTGAGTAGCATAATGCTACTCAATCACACTATTTCTAGAATAGAATATAGTAAGTTCAAATAGTATTATGTAAAAAAAATTAAAAGATACAACAACTGATTTTCTTTAACTTAAATTAAAAAGTGAATGATTTATTGTATGTGATAATAAGTGTTTTACAATTCATAATAAAACAATATGACAATTGCTATAGGTAAAATAGAAGAACAGCGTGATTTATTCGATATTATTGATGATTGGCTAAGAAGAGATCGATTTGTTTTCGTAGGATGGTCTGGTTTGTTATTGTTTCCATGTGCTTATTTAGCATTAGGAGCTTGGTTGACAGGAACTACTTTTGTAACTTCTTGGTATACTCATGGATTAGCTAGCTCTTACTTAGAAGGATGTAATTTCTTAACTGCTGCGGTTTCAACACCATCGAATGCGGTAGGTCATTCGCTTTTATTTTTATGGGGTTTAGAGGCCCAGGGTGATTTTACACGATGGTGTCAATTAGGTGGTTTATGGCCTTTTATAGCTTTGCATGGTTCATTTGGCCTTATTGGATTTATGCTTAGACAATTTGAGATTGCCCAATCAGTTAAACTACGTCCATATAATGCTATTGCGTTTTCAGGTCCAATATCTGTTTTTGTTTCAGTGTTTCTTATATACCCTTTAGGACAGTCTGGATGGTTTTTTGCTCCTAGTTTTGGTGTTGCTGCAATTTTTCGTTTTATTTTATTTTTTCAAGGATTTCATAACTGGACATTAAATCCTTTTCATATGATGGGTGTAGCAGGTGTTCTAGGTGCTGCTTTACTTTGCGCAATTCATGGAGCAACGGTGGAAAATACATTATTTGAAGATGGTGATGGAGCAAATACATTTCGAGCATTTAATCCTACGCAAGAAGAGGAGACATATTCTATGGTTACGGCTAATAGATTTTGGTCGCAAATATTTGGAGTTGCTTTTTCAAATAAACGTTGGTTACATTTTTTTATGCTTTTTGTTCCTGTTACAGGTTTATGGATGAGTGCATTAGGTATAGTAGGATTAGCTTTAAATTTAAGGGCTTATGATTTTGTTTCTCAAGAAATTCGTGCGGCAGAAGATCCTGAATTTGAGACTTTTTATACTAAAAATATCTTATTAAATGAGGGTATTCGTGCATGGATGGTTGCACAAGATCAACCTCACGAGAAAATTATATTCCCTGAGGAGGTATTGCCACGTGGAAACGCTCTTTAATGGTACTTTAGTAACTGGTGGTCGTGACCAAGAAACTACTGGATTTGCTTGGTGGGCTGGAAATGCCAGATTAATTAATCTTTCTGGTAAGCTTTTAGGTGCTCATGTTGCTCATGCAGGATTAATTGTATTTTGGGCAGGCGCTATGAATTTGTTTGAAGTTGCACATTTTATTCCTGAAAAGCCAATGTATGAGCAAGGATTAATTTTATTACCTCATTTAGCTACTTTGGGTTATGGGGTTGGTCCTGGGGGTGAAATAATTGATACTTTTCCTTATTTTGTTTCTGGTGTAGTTCATTTAATATCTTCAGCTGTTTTAGGTTTTGGAGGTATTTATCACTCAATTTTAGGTCCGGAAACTTTAGAAGAATCATTTCCTTTTTTTGGTTATGTTTGGAAAGATAAGACTAAAATGACTACAATTTTGGGGATTCATTTGATTATTTTAGGAATAGGTGCTTGGTTATTAGTTTTGAAATCTTACTATTTTGGTGGTGTTTATGATACTTGGGCTCCTGGAGGTGGAGATGTCCGACTTATAACAGATCCAACGATTAGTCCTCTTACAATTTTTTCATATTTATTAAAATCGCCTTTTGGTGGTGATGGCTGGATTGTTAGTGTTGATAATATGGAAGATATTATTGGAGGTCATATTTGGATTGGAACATTATTATTATTTGGCGGAATTTGGCATATAACAACAAAACCTTGGCCATGGGCTAGACGTGCTTTCGTTTGGTCTGGTGAAGCGTATTTATCATACAGTTTAGGGGCTATTGCAACAATGGGTTTTATAGCGTGTTGTATGTCTTGGTTTAATAATACTGCTTATCCAAGCGAGTTTTATGGTCCAACTGGTCCAGAAGCCTCTCAATCTCAAGCATTCACATTTTTAGTTCGTGATCAACGATTAGGGGCTAATGTTGCTTCTGCTCAAGGACCTACAGGTTTAGGTAAATATTTAATGCGTTCTCCAACAGGAGAAATCATTTTTGGTGGAGAAACAATGCGTTTTTGGGATTTTCGAGGTCCATGGTTAGAACCATTACGTGGTCCAAATGGTTTAGATCTAAATAAATTAAAAAATGACATTCAACCTTGGCAAGAGCGTCGCGCCGCAGAATATATGACTCATGCTCCATTAGGATCACTAAATTCAGTTGGTGGCGTTGCAACTGAAATTAATGCTGTTAATTTTGTAAGTCCACGTAGTTGGCTAGCAACAAGTCATTTTGTTTTAGGTTTCTTCTTTTTTGTTGGGCATTTATGGCATGCTGGTCGTGCAAGAGCTGCTGCAGCTGGTTTTGAAAAAGGTATTGATCGTGATGATGAACCTGTTCTATCATTAAAACCTTTAGATTAAAGGTTTTTCTTTTTGTATAATGATGCCAATCATAATTAAGGTATCATTATACAAAACTTGAGGATATGGCGGAATTGGTAGACGCGATGGACTTAAAAAAAAAATTTTCAACGATGAGCACTTTAATGGTAACATCATTGTAGCTTGCTCTCAAATTCAGAAAAAGTAATATGCTTATTAATAATTCTGAGCCAAATAGTATTTTTCATTATTAATAGGTGCAGAGACTCGACGGGAGCTATTCATCTTTTTAGAATATTTATGAATAAAGGTAGAGTCCAAAAAATTTTATAAATATAGACCTATTATAGAATTGTATTGAAAATCCATTGGTCTTTTGATCTTGAGGGTTCAAGTCCCTCTATCCTCATATTGAACTTAACAACTTGAAAAAGTTAAGTTTATCAACGTTGTTAATTTATAAAGTATTTATATATTTGAAGGCTTATAAAAATTTATTATGATTTTTTCTTTTTTAAGAAACTATTTTTTTAATTATTCTTTACTTAAACTTTATTGTACGAAAGTTGAAAATAGGCAAATTTTTCCTTTTACTGCAATTATAGGTCAAACGAATATGAAATTAGCTTTAATATTAAATATAATTGATTCAAAAATTGGTGGTGTAATGAGTATAGGAGATCGAGGAACTGGAAAATCTACTGTTGTAAGATCTTTAGTCGATTTACTACCAAAGATTGAAGTCGTCTGTGATGATCCTTTCAATTCAGATCCATCAAACTATGATTTAATGAGTCAAGAAGTTAAGAATTTAAAACTTAAAGGTCAGCCTATCTATACAGAGTTTATAAAAACTCCTATGGTAGATTTACCTTTGGGTGCGACAGAAGATCGCGTTTGTGGTTCGATTGATATTGAAAAAGCATTATTAAATGGTGCTAAAGCTTTTGAACCTGGGTTATTAGCCAAAGCAAATAGGGGTTTATTATATGTTGATGAAGTCAATTTATTAGATGACCATCTTGTTGATATTTTGTTAGACTCTGCGGCAGGAGGTTGGAATACCGTGGAGCGTGAAGGAATCTCAATTGTTCATCCAGCCAGATTTATCCTTGTTGGTTCTGGAAACCCAGAAGAAGGAGAATTACGACCACAATTATTAGATCGTTTTGGTATGAATATTAAAATAAACACCATAAAAGATCCAATTTCAAGAGTCAAAATTGTAGAACGACGCTCACATTTTGAAAAAAATGCATTTAATTTTTTACAAGATTATGAATATATACAAGAATTTTTAAAAGATCGAATACTAATTGCTCAAAATTTGTTAGAATTTGTTAAAATTGATTATCAATATAAAGTCAATATTGCCGAATTATGTTCAAGATTAAATATTGATGGATTACGGGGTGATATTGTTACAAATCGTGCTGTAAAAGCTTTTGTTGCTTTAAATTATCGACAAGCGGTTCTTGATAAAGACATTTTTTCTATTTTATCTTTATGTTTACTTCATCGATTAAAAAAAAATCCACTAGAATCCATAGATTCTAGTCAACATGTTGTAACTGTTTTTAAAGATATTTTTGGTTATTCAAATTGATTATTATGCAATGTTTTTATGGTGTAGTATTAAAAATAATACTCTTAACAATTATTAAAAAATGGCGAAAATTATTTTTAGTAGTTTTAAATTTTAAAAAGAGATATTTATTAAAAAATATTTTTTTTATTTTTAGTAATTTTTTATATTCTTTTTTTTCTAAAAAACGTTTTTTTTTGAATTTTTTGTTATTTTTTTTCTATTTATATTTCCATCACGAAAAAAAATTTTTTCTTATTTTTTTGCTTTCATGTTTGTTTGTACCTAGTAATTGTTTTAAAAAATTAAATAATTTTTTAAGATATTTTTTTCTCAAAAAACTTTTGTTGTTAAAACTTCCTATTTTTTTGAATTTTAACTGTTACTATTTACGTTTGAAATTCAATTTAACACTTTTTCATGCGATTATAATTTTACAAAGACAAATCTTTTTTGTTTGTAGAAAATCTTATGGTCATTCAACAAATTGGTTTATTCGACAAATTAATTATCTTCTATTAAAATGGTTTAGTAAATGGAAACATATATTTTTAGTTACTAAAAAAAATAGATTCTTATCAAAAATTCTTTTTTTCGAGAAATGGATGTTCAATAAACAATTTATCTATATTAATAGAAATAATTCTAATAAATCTCTACTGTGGAAAATAACTAATTATTTTGGTCCATTTAGTCCTTATCACAAAAATTTTTGGATTTTTGGTGATCGTTTTTCTAGTCTTTATGTATTAAAAATTTTTGTGATTTTTGACTAGTAAATTTTGTTTCTCGCAATATTGTTGTCGTTAATACTGGTTGAGTCTATCGTCTAATGGATAGGACAGAAACCTTCTAAGTTTCTAATGTAGGTTCGATTCCTACTAGACTTAACGTTACTAACAGGGTCAATGCCCGAGTGGTTAATGGGGATGGATTGTAAATCCATTGGTTTATGCCTACGCTGGTTCAAATCCAGCTTGGCCCAAAAAATACAAATAAAAATTGAAATGAATGTTGTTAGTAGTTTTATTAACCATTCATTTTGACTAATGTCTACTCAACTTACGATAATTTTAATTTATTCAAAAATTTGTCAGACCTTATAGGTTATGCTCTTTATTGGGAATCGCCAGTTTGTAGTTATTATAAAAAGATTTCTCTGTTTTTCTTTATTAGGTTTTTTTTTTGTTTTTAATGTAAATGCATATCCAATCTTTGCTCGTCAATATTTTTCCTCACCTCGCGAAGTTAGTGGACGTATTGCATGTTCTTATTGCCATCTTGCACAGAAAGCTATAAATCTTTCTATGCCCCACTCTGTATTTCCAAATACTGTTTTTGAAGCAGTTATAAAAATACCTTATGAGAAAAATTTAAAACAAATTAGTGGACAAGGGAATAAAACTGGTTTAAACATTGGTGCAATTTTGATTTTACCTGATGGTTATAGTTTAGCGCCAATTGATCGAATTCCCTCTTCCTTAAAAGAAAAAATTAATAATCTTGCTTTTTTGCCTTATAATAATGCTAATAAAAGTACTTTTATGGTTGGACCCGTTAATGGAGAGAAATACAATCGTGAATTAATATTTCCGGTTTTAGCGCCAGATTATGGTGATAGTAATGCTAATTTTATAAAATCGTCTATTTATGTTGGTGGTAATCGTGGGCGTGGGCAACTATATCCGAATGGAGAAAAAAGTAATAATAACATTTATACATCATCGGTAAATGGAAAAATCCGAGAAATTAAACCTGGGTCGAAAAATGATTTTAATATTTTAATTGAAACAAAAGATAAAACATCTGTAATTGAAACAGTTGGTCCTGGTGCGAATCTTATTGTAAAAGAAGGACAAGAAATTTCTATTGATCAGTCGTTAACAACTGATCCTAATGTTGGAGGTTTTGGACAATTTGAAACTGAAATTCTATTACAAAACCCAGTTCGTCTTCAAAATTTATTACTATTTTCATTTTTTATTTTTCTATCCCAAATTTTTCTTGTTTTAAAGAAAAAACAATTTGAGAAAGTTCAATTATTTGATATGAATTTTTAAGTTTTGAAATAGGAGAATATTCAGTCATGTTACTTATCAATTTATATTTGGGTTCTCTATTTTTATTACTCGCTTGGTTTTTTTTCGTTTATTTTTCTATTTTACGTATTGAATATGTTTAACTCTTTTATCAAAAAATATTGATTATCTATTTTATTTTACAATTTTTTTATAGCATTATTATTATTAGTATTTTTTTTTATTCAAACTGAAAAAAAAATTAAATTATTAAAAAAAAATTATTATGATCGAACTATTTTTATTTGGGGTACTATTAGGTCTTCTATCTTGTGTTTTACTTGGTCTTCTTTTAAATGCTTTATATCAATATAGAAGAAATACATAATTTTTGTTTTATTCTTTAAAAATTTGATTTATGTTGTTAATTTTTTTAAATGTTTACTCTAACAATTAGTAATTAGAATGATTGATTTATTAAAATTTCAAATGTTTACAGAAAAAAGTATTATTTCTCTTGAAAATACTAAATATGTTTTTCAAGTTGATACAAAGTTGAATAAAAAGCAATTAAAAAATATTTTTGAAGAATTATTTCGTGTCAAAATTCAGAGCATTAATACTTGTCGGTTACCCAAAAATTTTTCAAATTCATCTCGTAAATATGCAAATTTTACTAAGAAAGTTATTATTACTTTAAATTCTGGTAGTATTATTAGATTTGCAGAATAGTACTGTTTATTTTATTTTTATTATCAACCTTAAAGAAAAAAAATAATGAAACAATTATTGCTAATTTTGGTTAATAGAATTTTACTACGTAATTATAATTTGGATAATATTCAAGTTACTAAAAAATCATTGAAAAAGTTAATCGATTTTAAGCGGAATAAAACTTTTATTCCAGCAAGAGTTTTATCACTATATTATTTTGCTCATATTACTGCAAAAACTTGCTTAATTAAATATTATGATGGAGATATTAAATTGATGCTTTGTCCTAGTGGTTTAAAAAAAGATGATGTAATAATTTCAGGGATTGATATTCCTATTTCACTTGGTAATCATGTATTGCTAAAAAATATTCCATTAGGAACAGATATCCATAATTTAGAGTTATATCCTGGTAATGGGGGCCAATTAGCTAGAGCTAGCGGTGCTTGCATCAATGTTATTGCAAAAGAAAGCTGTTTTGTTACATTACGATTACCTTCTGGCGAGGTTCGACTTGTTTCAAAATATTGCTGGGCCACCATAGGTAGAGTAGATGAAAAAAAATTAAATAGAAGACTTTATAAAGCTGGTCAAAATCGTTGGATGGGAAAACGTCCACATGTTCGTGGTATTGTAAAAAATCCGGTTGATCATCCTCATGGTGGTGGTGAAGGTCGATCACCTATTGGTAGATCACATCCGGTTACACCTTGGGGTAGAATAGCTTTAGGTCATAAAACAAGAAAAATCAAAAAATATAGTGATTTTTTGATTTTATTACGAAGAAAATAAATTTATTGTTTACTATTTTTATTATGATATAGATATTTTCTAACTTTTATATGCCTTATTCTAAAAATAAAGCTCCTTTTGTATCTAAAAAATTATTAGAAAAAGTTCGCGCAGCTAATAAAAAAAAACCTGTTTTTACATGGTCACGATCATCCACTATTGTTCCATTGATGATTGGTACTTTAATTTGCGTATATAATGGTCAAAATCATCTTCCTGTTTATGTAACAGAAGAAATGATAGGTCATAAGTTAGGTGAATTTTCTCCAACTCGTACATTTAAACGTCATAAATCGTAATTAATTGAAGTTTTGAGATATATGGTTTATTCGATATCTTTTTTTAATTGATAAATTCTTTTAAAATTTATTTATATGGGTCAAAAAGTAAATCCGTTAGTTTTTCGGGTGAATTTTACTGAGAAATATCGTTCAAATTGGTTTGTTAATCCATCTACGTATCAGCAAATTATTTTGCAAGATTACTTGATTCGTCAAAATATTTTTAACTTTTTTGAAAAAATTAATTATTTGAAAAATAAAAAAAATTTGTCACATTTTTTAAATGTTACTGAAATTACTATATCAAGAAAATTTGATCAGATTTTTATTTCCATTTTTATTGCAGCATTAAGTTCTCGTATTGAACAAGAAAAATTTGATTTAATTTTATCGAAATTACAGGCAATTCTTCTTAAGAAATTAAGCTTTTTACCATCTAATAAATTTACTAATAAATTAAATTATTTAAATTATCCAAAAATTGTTATTACGCTTAAACAATCAAGTACTCCAAATCTTAATGCAATCTTTATAGCCAAATGCTTAATTAATGAGCTTGAAAATCGTGTTCGTTTTCGTAAAGCATTAAAATCGATTATGAAATCAATTTATAAACAAGATAAAGCAAATCAGTTATTAGGAATAAAAATAAATATTTCTGGTCGATTGAATGGTATTGAAATGGCTAGAAGTGAATGGATTAGACAAGGCAGAATTCCTTTGCAGACAATTTCGTCAACTATTGATTATTGTAATGAAACAGCCCAAACCAAATATGGGATTTTAGGAGTAAAAGTTTGGGTTTGTAAAAGAAAAAACGTATTAAATAAAGAAGTTATTTTGAAATAATTAGGAAGGTTAGAATATGTTAAGTCCAAAACGAACAAAATTTAAACGTTATCATCGATTAAAAATAAACAATGAAAAACCAACTCTAGAGGGTAAACTAGCTTTTGGTATGTTTGGTTTGAAAGCTTTAAATTCTTCTTGGATTCGTGCACGACAAATTGAAGCTGGTAGAAGAGCCATAACTCGGTATTTGCGACGAGGTGGAAAAATTTGGATTCGTATATTTCCTGATAAACCAATAACATTCCGTCCACAAGAAACTAGAATGGGATCTGGAAAAGGATCAACAGAGTTTTGGGTAGCCATTGTTAAATGTGGTAGCATACTTTACGAAATTTCTGGAGTTTCCGAAGTAAGTGCTCGTGGAGCAATGCGAATTGCTTCTTTTAAGCTCCCAGTTAAAACAAAATTTATTAAAAAAATCGTTATTGAGTAAGTTTGAAGGATTTTGAATAATATGATTCAACCACAATCAAATATTAAAGTTGTCGATAATAGTGGTGCTAAAAGACTTATTTGTATTAGAGTTTTAGGTAAAGGAAAAAACCAGGTTTCTAATATAGGTGATATCATAATTGGTGTTGTAAAAGAAGCAAGTCCTAACATGTTATTAAAAAAATCAGATATAGTTAGAGCTGTTATTGTTCGGACGAGGAAAGGAATCTACAGAAAAAATGGAATCAAATTATGTTTTGATGATAATGCTGCAGTTATTGTGAATAAAGATAATAATCCAAGAGGAACAAGAATTTTTGGTCCCGTTGCTCGTGAATTACGGGAAAAAAATTTTATGAAAATAATTTCATTGGCTCCAGAAGTTGTTTAATTAATTACTTTGATTAGTTTAGTTGTTAATATTCTTATTATTTATTATATTTCTTTGTTACCAAAATTATGAAACAACGTCTTTATTCAAAATATCTTGAAATTGTTTTACCAAAATTACAAAAAAAATTTAATTATCATAATATTAATCAAATTCCATCTATTAAAAAAATTGTTGTAAATCGTGGGTTGGGACAGATAAATCAGAGTAATAAGTATTTTGAGTATTTTTTGAATGAATTATCTATTATAACAGGACAGCGTGGTGTAATAACTTATTCTAAAAAAGCTATTGCTAGTTTTAAATTACGAAAAAAGTCTCCAGTTGGAGTTGTTGTTACGCTTCGTGGTAAAAAGATGTATGCATTTTTAGATCGATTAATAAATTTAGCTTTACCTCGTGTTAGAGATTTTAATGGTGTAAATAAACAAAGTTTTGATGGGTTCGGTAATTTTAGTTTAGGATTAAATGAACAACTAATGTTTCCTGAGATTGACTATGATAAAATAAATAGTATTTGTGGGATGAATATTTCAATTATTATTAATGCAGCTACAAATGAAGAAAGTCTCTTTTTATTGGGCGAACTTGGTTTGCCCTTTTCTAGTAATATTATATAATTTTCAAATTTTTTAAAAAATACATATGACTAAATTATTTAAACAACAAATCGCGTTAAATTTTTACTTTTTTAATTACAAGAATAGTAATTCATTGAAAAAGTTTATAAGTCGTGATAGAAAAATACTTTCTAAGTTTCGTACTACTCTTGCTCCCAAAAATCAAAGAAAATTGTCAAAATCTATAAAAACAGCTAGAATAATTGGGTTATTAAAATTTCTAAATAATTAATTTTAATAGTTTTTCTTATAATTCTATTGTTTTCTGTGACTGTTATAAAAAGCTATTTATTTATATTCTAACAATTAGAGGAAAGAAGAGTTTAATGGCAAGAGAAAAATTTGAAAGAATTAAACCCCATGTTAATATAGGAACAATTGGTCATGTCGATCATGGTAAAACTACTTTGACAGCAGCTATAACGATGGCATTATCTGTAATAAGTGGTAAACAAGGAAAAAAATATGACGATATTGATTCTGCTCCTGAAGAAAAAGCACGAGGTATTACTATTAACACATCTCATGTAGAATATGAAACTAAAAATAGACATTATGCTCATGTTGATTGTCCTGGTCATGCTGATTATGTAAAAAATATGATTACAGGAGCAGCTCAAATGGATGGAGCAATTTTAGTTGTTTCTGGTGCTGATGGTCCAATGCCACAAACAAAAGAACATTTACTATTAGCAAAACAAGTTGGTGTTCCTAGTATTGTTGTCTTTTTAAATAAAGAAGACCAAGTTGATGATGAAGAATTGCTTGAATTAGTAGAATTAGAAATTAGAGAGATGTTAGATACATATGATTTTCCAGGTGAATCAACTCCTATTATAAAAGGATCGGCATTAATGGCATTACAATCATTAGCTCAAGATATTAGCGATAATGATTCAAATATTTGGGTTGAAAAAATTTTATCGTTGATGCAGAATGTTGACGACTATATTCCGACTCCAGATCGCGAAACTCAAAAACCTTTTTTAATGGCAGTGGAAGATGTATTTTCAATTACCGGTCGAGGAACTGTAGCCACAGGTCGAGTTGAGCGGGGAGTGGTAAAAATAGGTGATATTGTTGAAATCGTTGGGTTAAAAGAAACAAGAAGCACAACTGTAACTGGTCTCGAAATGTTCCAAAAAATGCTTCAAGAAAGTATTGCTGGTGATAATGTTGGGATGTTATTAAGAGGAATTCAAAAAGCTGATATTCAACGCGGAATGGTAATTGCTGAACCTGGTAGTATAACTCCACACCATAGCTTTGAAGCGCAGGTTTATATTTTAACAAAAGAAGAAGGTGGTCGTCATAAGCCTTTTTTTAAAGGTTATCGGCCGCAATTTTATTTTGGAACAACAGATGTAACGGGAAACATTGAATCTTTAAAATCGGATGAAGATAATAGTGACATGAGAATGGTTGTTCCTGGTGATAGAGTAACCATGTCAGTTGAATTAGTACAACCAATAGCTATTGAAAAGGGGATGCGTTTTGCTATTCGAGAAGGTGGTAGAACAGTGGGAGCTGGGGTTGTTTCAAATATTGCTGGTTAATTATATTCTGTTTATATTTTTATTAGGATATTTTATATTTAAAAATTTCATGAAGTCTATGAAAATCGTTACAAAAGTATATTCAAAATTTCAAAAAAATAAAAAACCATCTTTCAATTTTCCAAAAGTTTCCATTGGTGATCTTGTTGAAATTAAAGTATTAATTAAAGAAGGGAATAAAGAACGTTTACAGAAATATCAGGCAACTATTATTGCCAAAAAAAAGGCTGAATTGATTAAAGTTCGTAGGGTTTTTCAGGGTATTGGTATTGAATATAGTTTTCCTTTATTTGCTCCTCATATTGTGTCATTAATGATCAAAAGACATTCAAAGGTTCGGCGATCAAAATTATTTTATTTACGTAATAGAATTGGAAAAAAAGCACAGTTAAAAGTTAAATTTATTTTACTAAAAACTTAGTTTTTAGTTTTATTTTAAGCATCAATGGTATTTACGTTTAAATAATAAAAAATTTTTATTTTTTTAAGGGAAATAAATACATTATACCAAATGCTATTCTATTTCTTAATAAAATCAAGGAGTTTTAATATGATTATTACTAATAGCAATATTTATCGAATTAATATTCCTGGTTTTAGGACGTTTTCAAGTTTTGGAATGTTGACCATTTTTTTTTGTATATCATTATATTTTTGCTTTTTTAGTTTTCTTGCTTTTCAAAATATGGTAGGGAATAGTAATTTTTTTGATATATCATTTTACCCTCAAGGTTTAGCTATGGGATTTTATTCTATTTATTGTTTTTTTTTAAGTTTAGAATTATTATTAAAGCTTATCTATGATATTGGAGCTGGATTTAATGAGTTTGATAAAGAAAAAAAAATAATTAGAATATTTCGATGGGGATTTCCTGGAAACGTTAGACGAGTTGAATCCTATATTCCGTTTATGTTCGTTGATTGTATAAAAATAAAAATAGACTCTGAAAACATTTTATATCTCTCAGTGTTTGATGGTTTTATTCTTCCAATAACACCTACTGGTTTTTTTGATTCATTTGATTCATTAGAACAATATGCAATTTATCTTGCTCAGTTAATAGGTGTACCTTTAGTTTATATTTGAAAATTAATTTGGTTTGGGATAGGAGGAATCGAACCTCCGTGTAGTGGAATCAAAACCCACGGCCTTACCACTTGGCGATATCCCATGTACTTAATTGTTATTAAGTATACAATCTTATATTTTTATATTTAGATTGAAGTAATTGAATTAATTTTATTCGTTATTAATAATTAACTAATAGTATTCAGTATTAAGAAATAGCGACTAGAATTATACTAGTTGTTATTTAGTTGTTATTTTTCTGAAATACTATGTCAGTGCTTAAAGAACCTATATTAGGCCAATTCTCTGTTCGTCGAAAATTATATACTAATATGGGTCATAATTATTATGGTGAACCTGCATGGCCAAATGATTTATTATATATGTTCCCAGTTGTTATTTTAGGAACAATCGTTTCTATGATTAGTTTTGCTATATTGCAAACAGGATCGCTTGGTGACCCTTCTGATCCATTTAAAACTCCAGAGGAAATTTTACCAGAATGGTATTTTTATCCTGTTTTTCAAATTCTTCGTACAATTCCTAGTAAACTGATTGGTATTCTATTAATGGCTGGTGTTCCAGTTGGAGTTGCAGCAGTTCCATTTCTTGAAAATATCAATCAATTTCAAAATCCATTTCGTCGTCCTATTGCTTGTTTAGCTTTTTTAGGTGGAACAGTTGTCGCTATTTGGTTAGGTATTGGTGCTACATTACCTATTGATATTTCCTTGACATTGGGAATTGTTTAATTAATAAATATCTAATTAATTTACAAACATTTTTTTTTGCTATATTTGTATTAATACTTTTTATATGGTATATAATTAGTGAGGGTAGGTATGTTGTAATTATTGATTACAATATATATTAATTATATTTAATGGTAGATATAATGATTAGCAAAAATTTTATTTGTTACTACCCTGACTTTACCATAAAACTATATAATTTTAAAAATCTAAGGAGGATTTTATTTATTTATGAGTTCTGTATATCCAAAAATTGAAAGAGAAAATGTTACCGTTTATGATTGGTTTAATGATCGATTAGAAATACAGTCTATCGCAGACGATATTGCTGGAAAATATGTACCACCTCATGTCAATTTATTTTATTGTTTAGGAGGAGTTACTTTGACTGCATTCTTAATTCAAGTTGCAACTGGGTTTGCTTTAACTTTTTACTATCGTCCAACAGTTACTGAAGCCTTATCATCAGTTCGTGCAATCATGATTGATACAAATTTTGGCTGGTTAGTTCGATCTATACACCGTTGGTGCGCTAATATGATGGTGCTTATGATGGTCCTTCATGTCTGGCGTGTTTATTTAACCGGGGGGTTTAAGAATCCTCGTGAATCAACATGGGTTACTGGAGTTTTAATGGCTACATGTACTGTCTCATTTGGTGTAACTGGTTATTCCCTACCTTGGGATCAAGTTGGCTATTGGGCTGTAAAGATAGTTACGGGTGTTCCAGAAGCGATTCCTGGTGTTGGTCCGTCTCTAGTTATTATGCTTAGGGGAGGTCCAAGCGTTGGTCAATCAACTTTAACAAGGTTTTATAGTCTTCATACTTTTGTTTTACCGTTATTGACAGCTTTATTAATGCTTGGTCATTTCTTGATGATAAGAAAACAAGGTATTAGCGGTCCTCTTTAATAAAAGAAATTCTATACGATGATCGTATAGAATTAATCTCAAATCACTAAAATCTATAATATAATGCCCTACTAGAGTTATTTTAGTAGGGCATTATTCTTTTTATTCAACTATCAACCAAAAATTATCTAATATATATTACCTAATTAATTTTTTAATTATATTTAAAAATACCAATAATTATTTTTTTTCTAAATGTTATACTATAAAAGTATTGTAAGCTTAAATAATCAAAATAGTGAGATCAGTTATGGATCGAATCATATAATAACTAATAACACTTTGGGTGGATACCTAGATACTTAGAGACGATGAAGGGCGTAGAAACCAACGAAAGGCTTTGTGGAGCTGGAAACAAGCTATGAATCAAAGATTCCCTATATAGGGTAACCTTAAAACACTTTTCAAGTAATTCATAATTGAGAAAGAGACAACCTGATGAATTGAAACATCTTAGTAATCAGTGGAAAAGAAAACAAATTTGTGTATTCTCTTAGTAGCGGCGAGCGAATCGAGACTAGTCTAAACCAATAATATATTGGTGTTGTAGGGAGAATTCTCTTAATGAGAACTAAAGATTAATATGAAACAGCTGAATCCTGTACCAAAGATGGTGAGAGTCCAGTAACAATTTATTTTTGTAGTTCCTTTTTTTTCCCAAGTAGCATGGGGTATGTGTAATACCGTGTAAATCAACGAGGACCACCTCGTAAGACTAAATACTCCTAAGTAATCGATAGCGAAGTAGTACCGTCAGGGAAAGGTGAAAAGAACCCCTTTAGGGGAGTGAAATAGAATATGAAATCCTTAGTTAACAAAATGTAGGAGGGAGTAGAATTCCTGACTGCTTGCCTGTTGAAGAATGAGCCGGCGACTTATAAATCGTGGCTTGATTAAAGATTTTTATAGTCTTCTGTAGTCAAAGCGAAAGCGAGTTTTAAGAAAAGCGAATTAGTCATTATTTATAAACTCGAACCCGGGTGATCTAACCATGACCAGAGTGAAGCTTAGGTAAAACTGAGTGGAGGCTCGAACTGACCGATGTTGAAAAATCGGCAGATGAGTTGTGGTTAGCGGAGAAATTCCAATCGAACTCGGAGCTAGCTAGTTCTCCCCGAAATGTGTTGAGGCGCAGCAATAATGGAGGGAATGTTATAGGGGTAAAGCACTGTTTCGGTGCGGGCTGTGAAAATGGTACCAAATCGAGGCAAACTAAGAATACTATACATATTTTCCTGTTATTAGTGAGACAGTGGGGGATAAGCTTCATTGTCAAGAGGGAAACAACCCAGACCATAGATTAAGGCCCCGAAATGACTACTAAGTGAAAAAGGAGGTAATAATACTAAGACAACTAGAAGGTTTGCTTAGAAGCAGCAATCCTTGAAAGAGTGCGTAATAGCTCACTGGTTAAGTGTTGTTGCACCGAAAATGAATGGGACTAAGTAGATCTGCCGAATTCATGGGACATCCTTGTTAAGGATTGTCGGTAGGGGAGCGTTCTATAATAGTATAAAGTAAAAATGCGAATTTTTATGGACAACATAGAAGTGAGAATGTCGGCTTGAGTAACGAAAACATCGGTGAGAATCCGGTGCCCCGAAAACCTAAGGGTTCCTTCACAAGGCTCGTCCTTGGAGGTTAAGTCAGATCCTAAGGTAAGGTCGAAAGACGTAGCTGATGGAAAACAGGTTAATATTCCTGTACTTTTCTTATGGTTTGTCAAGGGACGAAGAATGAATATGATGATCCAAATTATGGAATTTTGGTAAAAAATCTTTAAGCAAAGATGATATGAAGAAAAACGTATTTAAGCTAAGAGATCATTTTGATCAATAATTCTTTTATCTTCTAAGATAAAAGAATTATTGATTCAGCAAATTTTATTCTTCCAAGAAAAGCTTGAATCATGTTAACAT